CAGAGGGCTCGTAGTACCTGTGCTAGCTGGTATTCAGTTCCAGGGAAGGAGCCTAAATCGACATCCTCTTCTTGGCACTGATTTTGAAAGAAAAAAAAGCAGTACGAAGAGATTAGACTCTCGGATGAGACAAAGCAGCTACCTGCTGTTCCGACGCATACCATCTCTATGAAGAGACCGAAAGCCTATCGTCAATGTATCAACGTCTAAGCTGTCAAAGAACTGATAGAAGAGAAAAAAAGGAATAATCACTAATAGGGATATGGATTGAGTCTCTCTCAGTAAACTCAGTAAAGAGAGTTCTCAATTCGTAAGATCATGATAGAGATCCCTTTCCTTTAGAAGATTCGATTCTCTTAGTTTAGTAAAGAGCGTCGGTCTCAATCTTTCGTCAGCTTCAAGGGAGAAACTTCACTTTGAGAAAGAAGGTCCTTCTGGACGCTTTATTAGTAAGTAAGACGCTTAGAGCGCATCAATAAAGGCAAAAGCTTTACTAATAGAATATCATATGCTTAATAATAAGTGTGCGCAGGTTTGGAACCCTTCCCTTTCCTTTCAAATGAGAACTCCCTCTTCCCGCTGCGATGGTTTTGCAAACAGCCCGGAGAACGATCTTCTACCAGTTCCTTCCCTGGTAGGTCGACTTAGGTTAAGAGTGCATTCTTCCTCAGTTCTTAACAACATCCAGGTGTGTAATCGACATGAAGCTAGCTTCCACTTTTTAAGTAAGGTATCAAGAATTCATTGATTTCCTCTGCTGTCCATTTCTTATTCATTCAGTGTGCTCCGCGAGTACTCCTTCATCAAAGCAGATGAACTCTCTGAACGTTAGGGAAGATAAGGGAAGATGACGTGAGCGAACCGTCAGAAGGGACTTTACTTATCAGAACCGAAGGATAGCGGCAAGAAGCGTCGCCTATGTAGAGCAGCGTCGCTCAAAGATCTGCGGGTAGGAACATCTCAAAGAAAAAGGTAAAGGATCTTTGGTTTTTACTTTGTCTCCAGGGAATCACCATAGGTTGGGTTTAAGAGCCGTGTGATGGGTCACTATCCTGCTCGGTTCGGAGAGCACTTATAGTCTGCATTGGTGAATGGAAGAAGACCTATCTTTGAGTTCTTCCCACTTCTACTTAAAATGTCAACATTGACTCTATTTATTATTATGGTAAATTAGTATATCAAGATATCAATCTCAGATCTTATTTCGCTTCGATACGCCAACCCACGAGACTCACCTTTGGCTTTCGACTCGGTAGGTCTATTATTATTCATTTTCAAAAGAGAACTTTCATTCATTTCTTTATTCCCCGTAGTCCACGACGAAAGAAAAAAGGGGCAAAATCCAGACGCGAAAGGAAGAAGAAGTACGCAATGAAGATAGCCCAGTGGTGGGAATTTGGGAAAGTAGGGAAGATCGAATGTATTTCTTCAACTTATTTTTCCAGTCGAAAAGAAGAAGGAAAGAAAGTGAGAGGCTTTTGTGCCGGGAAAAGAGTTGAGTCGATCATGCTCTTAGACCAGAAAAAGAAAAACGAAAGAAGGATTTGGAAAAAAAAGAAGCAAGGCTATGGATACCATGACCGATCAACATCCATAAAGAATCATCTTTCTAAATCACTTCGGGGAAGCGGGGAATTAAAGCAGCCGAAATACGCAGAGGTTCTAAATAACATAGAATTTCTGATAGAAAAAAAAGATTCCTTCAAAAAAACGAAGTTATTCAAGTTCTTTTTCAAAAAAACGAAGTACAGCTACAAAAAAAAACAGAAAAGTCATCCACTTAAAAGGACACTCGCAGCAGTCAGACCTTCCTTCAATTATTTGGTCATGCAATACTTATTCAATACAAAGAACAAAATACATTTCGATCCAGTAAACGTTCTAAATCATTTCGTCGAACCGGGAGTGCTTGAAACATCGCAGATGAATAGAATACGTTTAAAGGAAAGAAACTGTCATAAGAGAATACGTTCTCGCATCGCTTTTTTTGTCGAAAGATCGAACAGCGAGAAAAAGGATTTGACAGAAGAAAAAAAGAGCTTGACACACTTCATTCGAAAAAAAAATGATCTGCGATTCGAGGGGGACAGAAAAAACAACATACAACTCTTTCCTTTCTTCGGTGCTACCTTCTTCTTTCCAAGGGATGGAGTAAGAGTAAATAAGAAAGAATTTCCAAAAAATGCAAGGGAACGAATACTAAGAAAATTAAGGAGAAAATGTTGGAACCTCATGGGAAAGGATAAGGTAATGAAATTGATAGAAAAATTCATAGATAACGGGGGGATAAGAGAATTGATAAAGGGAATAGAGATGATGATAGAGATCATACTCAAAAACAGAAGAATTCCCTACGGGTACAACTCGTATTTGAACGAAGTCAAAAAAATGAGATCTTTCTTAGCTAATAGAACAAAGACTAATACCTTAATTGAATCGAAAAAGATCAAATCTGTTTATCAAAGTGCTTCTCCGATTGCTCAAGACATATCTTTTCAACCGAAAAACAAAAGAAGATCATTTCGAAAAATTTTTAGTCAAATTGTCAAGAATATTCCATTAGTAATGAAAAAGGGCGTAGAGGGGATCCGTATATCTTGTTCAGGTCGATTAGAAGGTGCAGAAATTGCAAGAACTGAATGCTCCAAGTATGGAAAAACATCTTGTAATGTATTAGACCAGAAAATCGATTATGCTTCTGCGGAAGTATCTACTCGTTACGGAATCTTAGGTGTCAAAGTGTGGATTTCTTATAGTCAAAAATGAAAAGGACGTGCTATATCCGAAACGTACGAAATATAGTAAATATCGTAAGGGCAGATGTAGTAGAGGTTGCAAACCGGACGGTACACAACTTGGTTTTGGAAGATATGGCACTAAAAGTTTACGAGCTGGTCGTCTTTCATATCGAGCCATTGAAGCAGCGCGCCGGGCTATAATCGGACATTTCCATCGTGCTATGAGCGGACAATTTCGAAGAAATGGTAAGATATGGGTAAGAGTTCTCGCGGATCTCCCTATTACCGGGAAACCTACAGAAGTCAGAATGGGAAGAGGAAAGGGAAATCCTACGGGTTGGATTGCTCGTGTGTCCACGGGACAAATCCCATTTGAAATGGATGGTGTTACTAGGGCAAATGCTCGACAAGCCGCTACATTAGCGGCGCATAAACCATGTTCGTCAACCAAGTTTGTTCAGTGGTCCTAACGTAATTAGGTAGTGGGGAAAAAGCGGGCCGGAGGTTTTCTTCTGGCGACGTCATTCTACTAAAGCGCTTGGACTTTCAAGTAAGCGATTTGTACCTTTCATCAATGAATGAATGAAAAGAAATCGCTTACTTTTTACTTGATACCGACAGGCCGCTACGCCCCTTGGTCAAAGGAAAGAGGGGCCCTGATTCCGGGACGGAGCCGTATGACGCGAGAGTGTCACGTACGGTTCCTTTGAGAAGGGTGTGATACCACCACCTATCAGGCCCGACGAGCGGTCCACGGAGCTGCATCCTTACTCACCTGGTCTATGCACATTGCTTTCTCCAGGAGGTTGGCCGCCTATCCTAGATCTTCCCATTTCCAAAAGGATCCCGGGCTCAATCTGGTTTAGTATCAAGGTGATTCTCTTTCTCTTTCTATATATATGGGTCCGTGCAGCATTTCCACGATATCGTTATGATCAATTAATGGGACTTGGCCGGAAAGTGTTCTTGCCTCTATCATTAGCTCGGGTAGTCGCCGTTTCTGGTGTTTTAGTCACCTTTCAATGGCTCCCTTAATTATGTGCGAGGAATTTCCCTCTTGCTTGAGTAATGGGAAGCGGGCTACTCCCCGAAAATGTCCATAGTTGTTGGTTGGGGTTCTAAATTGGGGATTTCCTTCAACTTTTTGTTTTTCTTGTGATATGCCAACCTGAACCTTCACTCCGATCGCCCTCACTGCCCTAGGTCTCATTGAAGACGCTCCTTCGTGTCCGTTCTGAGGTTCAGTTGCACTATCTCCGGTTCTTGGTAATGCCATCTGTCCTTTTGCGCCTCATACGCCGGCTCCAATAATTGCTTGTCGTCAGACTAGATGCTGGCCGGGGCACGTCTTAAAATACGAAGTGTTCCCCTACGGGTCCACCGTCGTCAACTATCGATGACCTGCCTGAAGTGTTCTTCCAGCGCTTAAAAGTCTTTCATTTAGAAAGAATTTTCGTACACCTGTAGAGCTGCTCATATTCAAATGTCTCCCAAGTCGTGTTTCAACCGGATGACTCCATCTCTCTCTTGGACTCTGTCTCGAATCCTCAGAATCAGTGTCTGATGGTCTTCATCTCCACTGGAATCTTAACCTGACGTCTCGGCTTCCTCCTTCGATCCGCCTTGCAAGTGCAGGGTAACTGCGGCTGGATCTATACTTCATCGACTGTGTGCTTGCCGCCCAATCCTTCCAGACTTCGGCCGCCTGTAGCGTCTGTTTTCCCCGTAGCGTCTCGTAAGCACAGCCGTCAGAGCGCAAAAGTGGATGCTAAACTAAAATGGGTATCTTCTGCCTTCAACACTTCTGACAGGCTTCACTGGTCGCTGGTCTACCATTCTCAGTGTCTATAACGTCAAACTATAGTAAGAACATCGGCTTACCTTACCAATCGCCTACCATGTCTCCTCTGTAAGGTTTCTGACGACCCCCGTTAACCATCCATCGTCTTCTGTTCTGATGTTCTGAAAAGGAAGTCCCTACACAACTTAAGTAGATAAGTGAATCGACTGAACAAGCAACTCCCTGAGCTAGCGCGAAAGCCGTTGAGCGTTAGACGCGCAGGAGTTTTCTTGCTCCTATTGGGATTTCCCCGGGGTTCGATGGAATTGAATCGGTGAACTCAGACTTATGTCATACTCCGTTACTAACCTGGGTCACCTACGAACTCGGCTAATGACCTATATATTTCCCTTTTTTAAATGGGACAAAAGAGTTCGCAAGTGTCCCAAAGATTTTCTTTATTTCGCTGTTCATGAATGGGG